CAAACAAATCTCGAAATTCGAAACTGCCCGTTATCCAATAAAGACCTAAAATTCCTAATAATAAACCAAAATCCCCTACACGATTAGTTACAAACGCTTTTTGACAAGCATTCGCGGCAATCGGTCGTGTGAACCAAAAACCTATTAATAGATAAGAACAGACTCCAACTAATTCCCAAAAAATATAAATTTGTATCAAATTAGAACTAGTCACTAATCCCAGCATTGAAGTATTGAAAAAACTCATATAAGCAAAAAATCTCAAATATCCTTGATCATGAGACATATAATTGTCACTATAAATAAGAACCATAATTCCAACAGTAGTAATTAAGATTGACATAATAGAAGTAAGCGGATCGATCAAGTAGGTGAACTCTAAAGAAAAGTCATTATTAATGGTCCAAGACCATACATATTGATAGATAGAGCTGTTATTTATTTGCTGAATAGGCAGATTGGCTGAAAAAATCATAACTATACTTAACAATAAAACACTAGGAAAAGCCCACATGCGGCGAAGATTTTTTGTTGCCTTCGGGAAAAGGAGAAGTCCCACTCCTATTAACATAGGAATTAGAACCGGAATGAAAGGTATGCTCCATGAATATTGATATGTATATTCCATAAAAATAAATAAATAAAAATATTTGATTCTTAATTAACATTAACTGTTTCTGATTCACCAGCTCTTATTTTTTTGAAAGGAATCAGTTAATAAAAAAAGATTAAGATATGGAAAACGAAACTAAAATTTTATATCCTTAATTATTATAAATTTTTTCCAAATACTTCAAACAAAACAAAATATTTGAAATCAAGAAGTTTGAATTGGTCAAATGAGATGACCAAGCTACTATTGAAAAAGAAATACTTACTTTTTTTAAGTAAGATTTTATGAAGCTACAAAAAATAAAAATTTCAATTATTACAATTTACATAATACAATATTTTAATCTCGGGAGAGAGTAAGGACAAATAATTACACCAAAAAGAGTATTTTATTTTGATATGATTCATAAAAGACAGACACGGTCCATACATAACTTAACTCGAGGAAATAAGAGCTATTTTTTTTAGTTCGTTTATTCAGAATCATTAACCAATGCAGTTTTGACTTGATTGAACGAATTACTAAAATAAAATGATGTATACTTTAACACATTAACTACGAGTCTCATTTGAATTTGAAAATCTTAATTAGGTGCACTCTTTTTCGAGTTTGACTAATTAAGCAATTAATATAAAAAATGAAGGGTTGGTTTCTTAAACTTTTTGATGTATTTTATTACATGTATAAATATAGCACGATGAAAATAAACAATATAAAGATAAAGGGACAACCACTTTGGTTTCTATTTTTGTATTTTTTTATTTTTTTATGAAGAGAGTATAATTTAGACTCTAAATAGATAATTATATAGAATTATATAGTAAGTAAAGAACAATTGGTTTTGAACAATAGATGTCTTTCACATCCAACTATAGAAATGAATACTCTATCATAATTTTTTAATGGCAGTTCCAAAAAAACGCACTTCTATAGCAAAAAAACGAATTCGTAAAAATATTTGGAAAATGGAGGGGTATTGGATAGCATTGAAAGCTTTTTCGTTAGCGAAATCTCTTTCTACAGGGAATTCAAAAAGTTTTTTGGTACAACAAGAAATAAATAAATAATTAAACATTGGAATAATCTGAATCTATCTCTGACTCTAAAAAAAGTCTAGTTTCATTTTTAATTTCGTTTCTAATTTATATATTTCTATATAATATTTCTATATAATAATTTTCTATTTTTTATTTTCTATATAATAATTAATAATTTATTATACTTAAAAAAGAAATTAAAAATGAAAAAAAGAAAATAATAAATAATTTTAATATATAATAAAAAAAAGAAAAAGTAATGATTCGCATTCCTTAATGTTTTGAATGGATAAATATGAAATTGAATTCGTTTTGCCATTATGGTATGTAAAATAAGAATTCTTTTGTATACTTAATTACATTACTTAATTTTTAAAATTATATTTTTTTTGTCAAACAAAAAAAAGAATAAATACAAGATATAAAGTTTCAACTGTCTTTTTAGTAAAGTTTTGTCTTTTTTATATTTTTTATTTCTATATTATATACTATTTTTTATAGAACAAGAAATATAAGATCTTTAATCCAAATTAATGAGTTGTTGAAACTCATTTTTTAAGTTTAAAACTTGTTTTGTAATTTTCTGAACAATCAATAATTATCAATATATATACTCCTTATCCTTATATATACCTTATATACCTCGTATAAAATATCCACCTAAATGGGACAGGACAAGAAGCTTTTATCAATGGATATTTTATACGAGAAATGTATCAATTTTGGTCATCAAAAATAAAAAATGGATCCTATAGTTGCTTGGGCTGGGGAAGATAGATCAATATATGTATTAATTTAGAGCGGGTTATTTTAATTTGAAGTACGGTCCAATTACGATAGAAATCGAAACTTTTTTTTATATGATACGCCCAATACCTAACCCAAACCCAATTTAATTAATTTGCTAATATAGTAACACAAATTCTCTACGCAGCAAAAACTCTAAGTAAAACTCTAAGTATTAATACAAAGGTATGTCAATTTTTATTCTATTGTATATATTCATCAAATTGTGATCGATAAAAATCCTATTTTTTTTTCCTTTTTTTAGGCGAGTATAAACTATAAGAACTCCATTGTTAATGTTAAGTTAAATAAATTTAACACTCTAAATATTAAATTAAATCAAATAATAAAAAATACGGATTATTATTGGAAATACGGTTTAAATCACTATTTTTTAAACGAATTTTGATTCATCAATTTCTTTATTCATGAATTTTAATGTTTCCTATAACACTAAAAAATATTGAATGATTGAGTACTTTAACCTAGACGATTAAATAAAAATAGGTTATTATGATTTTGAACAAGCCGCTATGGTGAAATCGGTAGACACGCTGCTCTTAGGAAGCAGTGCTAGAGCATCTCGGTTCGAGTCCGAGTGGCGGCATGGCATCTTAGAAAAGAGTAAGTCCTATAATAATAATGAATTCAATTCCCAATTTCCATTCCTATAATTTTGAGAATCCCTTTTTTTTTATTTTATAATTTTTTTTATGATATTTTCAAGTTTAGAGCATATATTAACTCATATATCCTTTTCGGTTGTTTCAATTGTAATTTCAATTCGTTTGATAATCTTATTAATTAATGAAAGCGCAGGGCTATATGATTCATCAGAAAAGGGCATAAAAACTACTTTTGTCTGTATAACAGGATTATTAGTTACTCGTTGGATTTATTCGAGACATTTACCCTTAAGTGATTTATACGAATCATTCATTTTTCTTTCATGGAGTTTGTCCATTATTCGTATGGTTCCGTATTTAAAAAAAAATATAAACCATTTAAGCGCAATAACCGCGCCAAGTGTTATTTTTACCCAAGGCTTTGCTACTTCTGGTTTTTTAACTGAAACGCATCAATCCGTAATATTAGTACCCGCTCTACAATCTCATTGGTTAATGATGCACGTAAGTATGATGGTATTGGGCTATGCAGCTCTTTTATGTGGATCATTATTATCAGTAGCTCTTATAGTCATTACATTTCGAAAAGTCATAAGGGCTTTTGAGAAAAAGAATAATGATTCATTTTCATTTGATGAGATCCAATACATCAATGAAAGAAACAACGTTTTATGGAACATTTCTTTGATCTCTTCTAGGAATTATTATAGATCTCAATTGATTCAACAATTGGATCATTGGAGTTATCGTATTATTGGTATAGGGTTTATCTTTTTAACCATAGGTATTCTTTCGGGAGCAGTATGGGCAAATGAGGCATGGGGCTCATATTGGAATTGGGATCCGAAGGAAACTTGGGCATTTATTACTTGGACCGTATTCGCGATTTATTTACATATTCGAACAAATAAAAATTTTGAAGGTGTAAATTCCGCAATTGTAGCCTCGATGGGATTTCTTATAATTTGGATATGCTATTTTGGGGTCAATCTATTAGGAATAGGGCTACATAGTTATGGTTCATTTACACTAACATCTAACTGAAGAAAGGACCTAACAAACACAAGCAAACATGGGACAGCATATATAAGTATATAAGAAAACATTGTGTAAGCCTTCGATAACCTTTTGAATCAAAGTAGTGATTCAAAAGGTTCTTACAAAGGCCAAACATATCTGGTTAAAAGTCTAATTCATTTTTTTATTTTTAACTTAAGTTAAAGTTAAACTTAAGAGAAGAAAAAATACTTCTTTTTTTATTGTTTTTGTTTAATTGTACAACGAATTTTTTAAAACATCCTATTATTATTATAGTATCGGATTGCTGTTTGATTTTTTATTTTATTCACGAAAATTATCTATAAAAATAGATAGATATAATATCTTCGACCTTGTCAACTGATAGTGAGAAAACGAAATCCGGATAAATACCAATACCTATTACAGGTAAAAGGATAGAGATCGAAACAAATAACTCTCGCGGTCCAGAATCAAAAAAATAAGAGTTTGGAGCATTAAAAAACTTGTATCCATAGAACATTTGGCGTAACATAGATAATGAATAAATAGGAGTTAATATCATTCCAATTGCCATTACAAATGTAATTAGTATTTTTGTTATTAAAAATAATTTTTGGCTGGTAATTAGTCCCAAAAATACTATTAATTCTGCAACAAAACCACTCATTCCCGGTAATGCAAGGGAAGCCATCGATAAGATACTGAAAGTCGTGAATATTTTTGGAACCGGGATCGCCATTCCGCCCATTTCGTCGAGATAAACAAGACGTATTCTATCAAAACTCGTTCCCGCCAAGAAAAAAAGTGCAGCGCCAATAAAGCCATGAGAGATTATTTGTAAAATGGCCCCATTGAGGCCCATATCGCTTATAGAGCCAATTCCTATAATTATGAAACCCATATGAGATATGGAGGAAT